TTGTATCAAGCTTTTTCATAACAATTTTTATTAGAGATGAATTTTGTAACATTTGACTTCGTACCACTGAAAGATTTAGCCTAATACTTAAAAAATAACCCAAAAAGTGAAATGAATGCTGGGATAATTGGTTTATATCGATCGTTCTTGGTTGAGACCAAATATCAAAATGACATTGCCATAAATAGATAAAATAGTATTTCCATTTATTTATCAAAAGAGGCGTATTCTTTGAAACCAGAATTGATTTTCCTTGATATCTAACATAATGGATGAAAGGATCCCTGAAGGATGATAAGGTATATGAGAAATTCTTAACAAATATTTCTGCAAGATGTTCTATTTTTTCATAGAAAAAAATTCGCTCAAAAAAAACGCGAAAATATTTCAATCGTAACTGAGAGGATTTATTACGTAGAAAAAGAAAGATAGATTCGTATTCCCATACATATAAATTATATAGTAGTAAGAAAAATCTTGGATTACTTTTAAAAAAAAAAGTAAAAATCGATTTTTTTGGAGTAAAAAAACGGTTCTCGTCACAATAGTAATAAAAAAACAACCTTAATAAGTGAAAGAAAAAGACATCTTTTATCCAATATCGAAAGATTTGAACCAAGATTTCCAGATGGATAGGATAGGGTATTCTTATATCTGACTTATGATTGAAATATATAAATTTATCTTCGAAAAAAGGAAAAATGGAATGAATTGATCCCAAATTTTGATAAGATTTTACGATTTCTAACTCTTTTAAGGAAGATATATATAATTGTAGAGAAAATAGAATCTCTAGAACGACAACAAAACCTTCGAATATTATTTGAGAATAATAATTATTGTTATAACCCCAAAAAGGATTTTTGTTAGAATCATTAACAATAATGATCAAATGAGTCTGTTGATACATTCGAGTAATTAAACGTTTTACAATTAGTAAACTAAATTTATTATTATAACCTACATTTTCCACAAAAATGGATCCACGACTATAAGCGAGTCCATAAATAGACTCCCGAAAAAAAAGCGGGTATAGGATGTCCCGGTGGCGAGATCTATGGAGTTCTAAAAATACGCGATATTCCTCCATTTTAAAAAATCCTATTTAGTCAAATAAAGAATCAGAGATTCATTGGATTATCAAATGATACATAGTGCGATATGGTCAAAATAGGGAATTCTATATATATATAAATTGGAATATATAAATAAAAAACGAATTCTATATATTGTATATAGATACCTAGAAAACAAGCAAAACCTATCAACGGACTCGCTCTAATCGCTTTTTCCACCTAATTTTTGTTCTAGGATAACAAGCTAGTTAGGAATCCTTTATTTTTTTCAACCCAATCACTCTTTTGATTTTAGAAAAAAAATATCTTTATCAATATACTCTTTCTTTTACACATACACATTTCTCGCTATCCCCAAATTTAATGGAAAATTGCTTTATAGTTAGGACTCATAATAAAAATAAATAATCCATTCACAGGAAAAGCTTTTCCCACATAAAGCACTAACCTCTTTTTAACGTATAATTAGATGGGGTAATCATTCAAATACAAAATAAATGAAAGCTCGTTACTTTTTGTTTCCCTATAATTAGAGCCGCCAAGCTCTATCCCTTTATAAATTAAACCCAACTGAATTTTTTTGTTCCGAGCCAAGAATTCAAACAAAAATTTGGACCGGATACATATAAGAGTGAAATACTTTTCGAATTCGTGATTGATTGATACGACATGCTACTTTTTCCATTCATTCCCTTCTGGATCAGTCGTGGTTTTACAAACTCTACCGATGGTATGGACGAACCAATTGCTTCATAGAAATGTGTAAAAAATGGAGTCGCTCTTAAAAGCCGAGTACTCTACCATTGAGTTAGCAACCCCAAATACTATTTATTTATAAAATTTATAAATAGGGTGGGTGTGTATATCCAATCGCAATAAAAACAACACAAATAAAAGATGGAATTGTCTAAAAAAATATTAGACATTCAAAAATGGAAAAAACTCAAAATATCGAAGGCGAATAGATTCTCAACATAAAAATGAACAGATAAAACAAAAAATTTTCTGACAAAAAATAAAAAATGATAGACCACCCCTTGATATCCACTATTTACTATGTTATCCATTATACATTATTCTATATTAAATTTTTTTATTAATTTATTAATATATATGTATGTATTATTTCGTTTTTTATTTACCTCTCAATTCAAATTCAATTAATTACCTTTCAATCATAATCAAACAAATAAGGGATTCCTTGTTTTTGTATCGTAGAAAATCCACCATTTGATAAATTAAATGGAGCCTATAATTAACATAAGTAAATGGATCCATTTATTCACGATCGGATTATATTTATTTGATACACTGTTGTCAATATTAGTATTGAAAAAAAGAATAAATTGAGAAAACAAATAAAATGGAACAACCGCCCTATGTATGTTATGTGAAAAAACATCGAAAAACTAAATAGCCATTTT